GATAAAAAACGAGCAGTTTTAGTAAGATTTGTAATATGAATACCTTTACGCTTGGCAGAAATATAAGGTGCCATCCTAGGATTCCATTTCCTAGTACCATGACCAAAATGAACTCCCGCTTCCATCATCTCTTCCAAATTGATATTCCAATACCTTCTTGTCATTTCTCCCCCCCACTTCCGCTTTTTTTTTTTTGAAAAAAAAAAAGCGACGAGGTTGCCCTGAACTAAATAATTGTTCCGATGGAACCTTTTCTTCTACCGGAGATTGGCCATGTGGATGTCGATACACAATCCAAACCCCTACCCTCTATTCGTTATTATCTTTTTTTCGATTACCCCAAAAAATGACCATAAATAAAGAGTTTTTTTTATTTTAATTAAAAAAAAAAGTATGAATCCACTTTTAGGAATCATTAAATCCTCGAAATGATTGTTCTGATGTATCATGAAACTTCTTTGAAATGGAAGAATCAAATAATTCTCTGTGGTGGAACAAAATATCTCCGATTTCCCCCTCGAAAAAATTCTTCTTTTTGGTTTTCAAAGGAATGTTCTTATGTTGCCTTGAACGATGCACTAATCCTTTGAATCCGGTACCAACGGGTATCATCCCTCCTATAACAACGTTCTCTTTTAGGCCTTTCAACCAATCGATACGGCCCCGGAGAGCAGCTTTGGCTAAAACTCGAGCAGTTTCTTGAAAACTCGCTTCAGATATGAAACTTTGAGTATTCAAAGATGCCCTTGTTATTCCCAATAGGATGGCGCGGTAACAGATCGATTCTTCCAAAGCGCGCCCCGTTCGCGCCGCTCGCAACAATCCAATTAGTTCTCCAGGTAAAAAAACATTAGACATTCCATCCTCTGAAACCAACACCTTTGATGTTATTTGGCGTACAATAATTTCTATGTGCCTATTATGGATTTGCACCCCCTGGGATCGATAAACCTTTTGGATCTTATTAACCAAAGATATACGACTTTGCACTATAGTTAGTTCAGCCCCAATCAAGAATCCCCAAGGAATTCCAAGAATTTTTTTTATATGCTCGTTCCAACCCTCAATTCTTTTTTCTAGGTTCATCGATATTGAATCAATTGAACGCACTTCTAACACTTGTTCCACTTTTGGAAGACCCTGCGTTATATCACCGGATCTCGATTTTTCATATATAAATGTAACTAATGTATCTCCTTCGTAAAGGATTTCTCCATAATGACCATGAACAGTTGCTCCTGGAGTGGCCAAATAAGGCTTGGCGGATCTTATTACTACAGAGTCAACTTGAACAATCAAAACTTGACCCGATTTGAGATGGGGTCCGTTTTTGGATATACATACATTTTCACAAATAAACTGTCCAAGACTAATTATTGTGGATCTTTCTTCAAAATAATTATGATAATAATTATGATGGAGAAAATACCAATTCAAATTGAATGAATTCAAAACGATGTTACTGCATGAATCGGGATTCAAAATTCTCCCATTTTCATCCATTAAATAATAGTTAATTACTTGAAAAGTCTGTTTTAAATTTTCAAGTTGCAAATATTTAGTTACCAAAATAGGATTATGAGTTATTAAATAGTAAAATGAATAAAAATTCACAAATTGAAGGACTGTTCCTAAAGGGCCAATCGAATTCCTAATTTTAATTATAGGATCTTTTTTAATTGATTCTTTTATCACATTGTGATATTTTCCAGCGTTGAATGGACCCATTCGGAAACAATTAGATGATGACAAAATTATCAAAGATGGACATTCCTTATTTTTATTTAACAACGTGCGAATAGTTCCTTGATTTTGGCTAAGTAATTGTTGAATTTTTGTCTTGGAATAAAAGGGATTGCTATTGGTGTGATCTGACACATTATCTGAATCTGAGATCAATCCTGAGCCTGAGGGATCATTCCTTTTTCTGAGATACGAAATAGGGAATTTCACTAAGTCAATTCTTAGGAAATCTCGAATCAGACCATTTGTACTTACTTCAACAAAGGAAGTATGAGCCTCTTCGATAGAAGAACTTTTTTTGTCTTGGTCCCAATTCAAAATTAAACAAGTCCGAACTAATTGAATACTTGTATCAGAAATTCCCCGAATTGGTTTGCCATTTCTGTAAACAATATAATTGACAACTCGAAGTTGCATATTATCCCTTTCTTGTAACAGATCCGGGGGGAAGAGTGTTGCTAAATTGATACCGTCCAATACTTCATATGTCACTACGGGTCGAACTAAAACAAAATACTTTTTCTTAGTAGGTGTGATCCGTTGGACATAGATCCAATTTTTCCATTTTTTGGATTCCTTAAAATTTGTTTTTCCTGTTCCTGGGGGTATCAAGATGCCACTGTGTCGGGATATCTTATCTGTCTCTCCAGGAAAATGGATATCTCCAGAAAAGATTTTCAGTTCAATCCTTTTTTTTTTTCTCTCCACTCGGACTAATCCGCCCACTCGGCTTCTTGTATTTAAAGCGATTCGTGTA